GTGGCATTAATCAAATTTACTTTTTCTCGTTCTATTTCAGAGTATCCATTCATTCGATACTCATCTGCTTCTATTTCCACTTTACGTAAGCAAGTCCGGGCTCTTTCGAGCTGCTCAACGGCCCCTTTACGTAATTCTTCCGAATTTCGAATAGTACTTAAAATCCTCTGTTTTCGATTATCTAATAAATCATTTAATGAAAGTAGATTATCTTACCATTAATTTCACAACTTCCATGATCTCTTCCCGAACCAAACATGAATCTTTCGATTCATTTGGCTCTCACGCTCAATTATTTATTTATGGTATGAGTATTCCCATAGCTTTTTTAATGTAATGAGCCTACCTTCTCTTTTCTGTTTGTAGTTAAACATATCAAAACTTATAAAATAAAAAACCAGAATATTAGGAAGACTCTTCCGACTAGACCAGATCAAAATCTAAAATTGTCAGCAAAGTTGTTTTTTTTATTTGTACTTTTTTTTTTCATTTTTTTGAATGAAAAAAGGAAATATGATTATAAAAATTAAAATAATAATAATTATATTATATTTTTGTTTCTTCAAGTCCAAAAATTCCTCTTTTTTATACATAGGTCGTCGATTCGGCATTAGATAAAAAAAGGAAACAAAGTTCCTTTTTTTATCTCGTAAATAGTTTCAATTTATTTATTGATATGAGTGTTATATATCAAAATCAAATAAATTACCAATTTTTTTGAACTATTTGGTTACTAACGTAGTGGTAGAAAGAATACCATGTTTTGTCCGGACTTTAAACAATTTAGCTTTAACCATGTTAAAGGTCTCGCATTATTGGTTGATAGAGAATCAAAGTGGATTTACCAATAAATCACGAAATGCTATGGTTCTTGCATATAATTTCTTAATTTATTCAGAAGAAATTCGTCGAGATCGTGCACTTTTTTACTATTTCCCCTATCCCTTATAAATACCATAAGTGCAGATGGATGGATCCATCCTATTCTTGAAATAAACAACTCGCACACACTCCCTTTCCAAAATAAATCAATACACCAAGCACTACACTTAGATTTATTGGATTTGTTGCTAAAATATCGGTATTAAACCCGAAACTTCCGGCGTATGGCCAGTGGCCCAAGTAAACGAAAGAATCAATTACATTTTTCATATATTCTCCTCTCTTTTCTTTTGGATAGGACTAACAAAGAACAGAGTTCTCTTTGTATCACTCCGATCGCCCTTTTTTTTGATCGATTTCTTTTTTTTTTATTTCCACTTTATTTATTTAATGAGAATAAAAGAAATCTAGTAATTTCATTTGTTTTGTTTAAATTTTTTTACATTTTAAAAATTTTCTAATAAGATACTTTACTTAGACTTTAGACTTAGGTTTTAGATCTGATATCAATTGAAAAATATTTCATTTGTTGAAACACTTCCAAACAATGAAAATAAAAAAGTTTTCTATTGTACTAAGCTAAAGACAGAAAGGAAGAAAGCAAGTGAATGCGGTAATTCCTCATCTTCAAATCAACCCTTCCTAGGTATTGTCTCAATAAATAAGTAATTTTTTAGTAACGTGTTAATATAATTCTAAGAAGCAAAGGAAAATTCCAAGTTAAGAGTTAATACGAAAAAAGTCTCTTAGAGACTTTTTTTATATTTTGAGGATTAAACAAAAGGATTCGCAAATAAAAGTGCTAATGCCACAACCAGTCCGTAAATTGTTAAAGCTTCCATAAAAGCTAGACTAAGCAATAAAGTACCTCGTATTTTACCCTCTGCTTCCGGTTGTCTCGCAATACCTTCTACAGCTTGGCCTGCAGCAGTACCTTGACCAACTCCAGGTCCAATAGAAGCAAGCCCCACGGCCAATCCAGCAGCAATAACGGAAGCGGCAGAAATCAGTGGATTCATGGTAAGTTCCTCACACAAAACAAAAAAGAAGAAATGGTTAATGATACAATCAACCAATCAATTATGACTTTTTTAATTAAGATCCACAAGTTGAAATAATAATATTAATTACTAAATTAAAAAACGGAATCATCAGAACTATCTCGTTTTTAGTTTTTAACTATCATAGACTTATCCTCGTTTTTAGTTTTTAACTATCATAGACTTATCTCATATAACTAAAAAATATTTAATGTGATTCTAATATCACATATCCATTCTTTTCTTCCATAATGTAAACCATCCTAATTTTTTTTTAATTGATTCTGGAATAGAATAATTCCTAGAAAAATAGACGGGGGTTTAGAGCCTATAGACATTATTACATATATTATACTCTAACTATAACCTCCCCAGCCCTTCTTTTTTTTAGAATTCTGTTGGAATATTGTCTATCTTTTCTCCTACAATTCTAGATGATGGAATCATACACTATTATCTTACCCATCCAATTGGATTATCATGAATCATGTGGGATAAGCTTGCTTAATAATAGAATTAAAAAAAAAAGACTATTTGAAAAGCTAGTTAATGATGACCTTCCATGGATTCACCTATATAAGCCGCGGCTAAGGTTGCAAAAATAAGAGCTTGAATACCACTTGTAAATAATCCAAGAAACATGACAGGTATAGGAACTACTGAAGGGACTAAAGAAACAAGAACAACAACTACTAATTCATCGGCTAATATATTTCCGAAAAGTCGAAAACTAAGAGATAAAGGTTTTGTGAAATCTTCTAGGATGTTAATTGGTAAAAGGATGGGGGTTGGTTGAATGTATTTCCCAAAATAACCCAATCCTTTTTTGCTAAGACCCGCATAAAAATATGCGACGGACGTGAGTAAAGCTAAAGCAACAGTAGTATTTATATCATTCGTGGGTGCAGCTAATTCTCCATGAGGTAACTGTATAATTTTCCAAGGTAAAAGAGCACCTGACCAGTTAGAAACAAAAATAAAGAGGAACATAGTTCCAATAAAGGGAACCCAAGGGCCATATTCTTCTCCAATCTGGGTTTTGCTTAAGTCTCGAATAAATTCAAGGATATATTCAAAGAAATTCTGACCGTTGGTCGGAATGGTTTGTGGATTCCGAACAGCTATAATGACTGAACCTAATAAGATAGCAATTACTACCCAAGAAGTGATAAGTACTTGGGCATGGATTTGTAAACCTCCTATTTGCCAATATAAATGTTGGCCTACCTCTACACCCGATATATCGTATAACCCTTTGAGTGTTTTAATGGAACATGGTATAACATTCATATTGTCCTCTAGCAGAAATTGAACTTCAAAAAAGAAATTATTTTGATTCAACCATCTCTATCTCTTTTTCAACTCACCAATATGAATCAAAAATCGTATTCATTAATTGTATATTTAAGATATCAAGAATTTACATAGGATACCAAGAAATCACGTAATATAATAACATATTATCAATATGCCCGCACTTACCTTTTTGCTTTTTTCTATTTAATTCAAGAATAGTAACCGAATCCAAAAATCCCCCCTTAATCATAATCAAGGATTTCTTATATAGCTAGAGCGGCCCTCACAAATTGCGGATACTAATTTGTTAAGAACCAATCGGATTGAAGCTATAGCATCATCGTTGGATGGAATCGAAATATCTGCGAGATCCGGGTCACAATTTGTATCGATTAAACAAATCGTCGGAATACCCAAAATTACACACTCTCGAAGAGCCGTATATTCTTCTTGCTGATCAACGATGATCACAATATCAGGCAACCTCGTCATATATTTGATACCGCCGAGATATGTTTGCAAGGTAAATAATTTTCTCTTCAATATTGCCGCATCTCTTTTGGGAAGACGGTTGAGTTTACCCATCTTTTGTTCTGCTCTTAAATCCCTGATCTTTTGAAGTCTCGTTTCCGTAGTAGACCAATTTGTTAACATACCACCAAGCCATTTTTTATTAACATAATGACACCGGGCTCTTATTGCAGCCGATGCTACTGAATCTGCTGCTTTATTTTTGGTACCAACAATTAAGAAGGTTCTTCCCCTACTTGCCGCATCAAAAACTAAATCAGAGGCTTCTGATAAAAAACGAGCAGTTCCAGTGAGATTTGTAATATGAATACCTTTACGCTTTGCAGAGATGTAAGGGGCCATTCTAGGATTCCATTTCTTAGTACCATGACCAAAATGAACTCCGGCCTCCATCATCTCTTCTAAATTAATGTTCCAATATCTTCTTGTCATTTTTCCCACACTTCCTTTTTTTTTTAACTTTAACAAAGAGACGAGATACTTTGAAATAAGTAATTGTTCCGATGGAACCTTCTGCCGGGAATTGACCTTTAATACACAGTACAAACCATTAATGTCTTTTAATTACTTATTTTTTTATCAATATTCAAACAAGAACAAGATAGTTAAGTTAAAAGAAAAGCCAGACCAGATAATTAAAAAACAGATAATTAAAAGATAGTTAAAGTAAAAGAATCCGCTCTTAGGAATCATGAAATCGCGTAAATGATTGTTCTAATGTCTCATGGAAATTGTTTGGTATATAAGAACAAAATAATTCTCTATGGTGTAACAAAAGATCTTTTATTTCCAAGTCAAATAGATTCTTTCTTTTGATTTCCAAATAAAAGTTTATGTCCTTACTTGAATGGTGCACTAATTTTTTGAATCCTGTACCAACAGGTATAATTCCACCTAGAACAACATTCTCTTTCAGGCCTTTCAACCAATCAATACGACCTCGTAGAGCAGCTTTTGCTAAAACTCGAGCGGTTTCTTGAAAACTTGCTTCGGATATGAAACTTTGAGTATTCAAAGATGTCCTTGTTATTCCCAATAGGATTGCGCGATAAGAGATCGCTTCGTCCAAAGCGCGCCCCACTCGTTCCGCTCGCAACAATCCAATTAATTCCCCAGGTGAAAAAACATTAGACATTCCATCTTCTGAAACCAACACCTTTGATGTTACTTGACGTACAATAATCTCTATATGTCTATTATGGATCTGTACCCCCTGAGATCGATAAACTCTTTGGATTTTATTAACCAAAGAGATACGACTTTGAGCTATGGTTAGCTCGGCTTGAATCAAGAATCCCCAGGGGATTCCAAAAATTTTTGGTATACCTTTGTTCCAACCTTCAACTCTCCTTTCAAGGTTCATTGATATTGAATCAATCGAACGTACTTCTAAGATTTGTTCCACTTTTGGAAGACCTTGTGTTATGTCACCAGATCTTGATTTTTCATATATAAATGTAACTAATGTATCTCTTTCGTAAAATATTTTACCATAATGGCCATGAATAGTTGCTCCTGGAGTGGCTAAATAGGGCTTAGCGGATCTTATAATTAAAGTGTCAACATCAACAATTATAATTTGCCCAGATTTTTTTATGTGCGATTTGTATTTAAATAGACATATATTTTCACAAAAAAATTGTCCAAGGCTAATTATTGTAGATGTCTCTTCCCAATAATCGTGATGGAGAAAATGCCAATTCAAATGGAATGGATTCAAAATGATGTTACTGCATGGATCGGGATTATAAATCCTCCTATTTTCATCTATTAAACAGTATTTAAGTACTTCAAGTACTTGGAAAGTCTGTTGAAAATTACCAAGTAGCAAATATTTCTTTAACAAAATCTGATTATAAGTTATTAAATGGTAAAATGAATATAAATTTACCATTTTAGGGACAATAGTCCCCAAAGGACACAACAAATCCTTAATTGGGATTATGGGATCCGATTCTTTTATCATGTTGTATTTCGAACCATTGAATGGACCAATTCGAGAACAATTGGATGATGACAAAATTATCAAAGATTGGCATTCCTTATTTCGATTCAACAATGTACCAATAGTACCTTGATGTTGTGTAAGTAATTGAATACTAACCTTGCAGTAAAAAGGATTTATATTTGTACGATCTAATCCATTATCGGAAATCAATCCTGAACTTGCCCTATCATATCTTTTTCCGATATACGAAATGCTGGACTTTACTAACTCAATTCTCATGAAATTTCGAATCAGATCATTTCCCTTTACCTCAATAAAGGAAGCACGAATATCTTTCGGAGAACCATTTTGTTCTGGATCCCAATTCAATATTAAACAAGTACGAACTAATTGAATACTTGTGTGAAAAATTCCTCGAATTGACTTGCCATTTCCATAAAGGATATAATTGACAACTCTAAGTTGGACATTATCCTTTTCCCGCAAGAGATCTTGAGGAAAAAGTGTTGCTAAATTTATGCCATCAGTTATTTCATATGTGACTACGGGTCGAACCAAAACAAAATACTTTTTCTTTGTGGGTGTGATCCGTTGGACATAGATCCAATTTTTCAATTTTTTTGATTCCTTAGAATTTTTTTTTTTTGTTTTCAGTGGTATAAAAATGCCGCTGTGCCTAGATATCTTATCTGCCTCTCCAGGAAAATAAATATCTCCGGAAAATATTTTTAGTTCAATATTTTTTTTTTTTCTCTCCAGGCGGACTAATCCGCCTACTCGACTTCTTGTATTTATATTTAAAGCGAGTTGTGTATCTACTCCAATGATACTATTGTTCTGGACCATTATCAATGAAGATCCAGGTAAAATATGCACTTCCTCGAGAATAAAAAAAAAACGATCTACTTTCATTTGGTATTTCGGAGTAAATTCTTTTGATCCTCTATACTCAATTAAATCCTCTTTTTTGATAATTGAATTGACCTCCACGGTCCCATATTTAGTAATTCCCGAATTATTTCTTCTGTATCGTGGATCATCAAAAAAAGCAAGAATACTATTTCTACGTAAAATACCTTGTTTTGGTATTTCAATTGAAATACCAAAACAGGGTATTAGTTCATTCTCTCGTTTTTGATCATATTGTAATGGGATGATGAATCTATTTCTTCGCTTTTTCGCCAAGAAATAAGAATTCCCTTGGATAATAGAAGGATATATAATATTCCAATGACCATTATATATGGTTTGATCAGGTCTTATTGAATAGTCAAGAATTTTCTTATCTTTTTTATCAGAAGTATCTAACAATTTATATCTTACTCGACCGTTAGTCATTGATAGATCAGAGATATATCTTTCTTCGACAGAAAAAGCATGAGGATTCATTTGATCTTGATCCTTGTGGAGCGAAAAAGACACTATACTAGATCTGCACGAACCTCCTGCTAATATCCATAAATGACTTGTTTTTAATAATAGATGAACATTACCATATGTATATTCAGGTGCATGGTGTACATCAGTACTCCAGTGCATTTCTCCCTCTGATTCAGAATAAATATGTTTTCGTACCTTCTCTTTAAAATAAAAAGTGGACGTTCCAGCACGAATTTCAGCAATTACTTGTTCTGATTCTACATATTGATTATTTTGAACTAAAATCAAACTCTTTAGTGGAATATTTACATTATGTAGAATATCCCGACTCTCAATAGTTACATACAAGTCCATAGAACATAGAAAAGCGGGATGCCCATGACGGGTACGTGTGGGATGAACCAAATTCTCATTCAATTTTAT